ATTTGTCCTGTGTCGGTAAACTGTCCCTAATGGCCAGCCAAAGTATGAAAGAGTGCTTGGGCACCAAACCTTTCGACCATATTAGTTTGTGCCAAGGGACTTTCCGCCCTCTGGATCACATCCAACATACTAGATGTGGTGAAGGTTCCCCTAGAATTCCGCTTCCAGGATATAGAATCTTTCCGACTTGGATAGGGTCTTCAATCAACTGGTGTCTCTTCTCTTATCTCTTGCCAGAAGCTCTGCATATCATGAACAGGCCAGTTCCATCTTCCATTCTGAATTACTTCACTAACCAACGAATGAAGTCCAAGTAGTGACGAAGTCATTTCTTCTCTGCTAGTCCTAAGGATTAAGGGACCAGCGGGATGCCAAGGGTCATGCCAGAGATGTATGTCTGTGCCATTCCCTACTACGTGTGAGATAATATCCCTGGTGATAGTCCGTAGTTTCAGCAGCTTACGCCATGTCCAAGAGCACTCACTGGGGGTTCTAAGATCCCAAAATGACTTGGTCTTAATGAGGTATAGGTACACCCATTTCGATCATAGAGCTTGCTCCTCACTCTTCAGAACATATGTTCAACGACATTGCGGCTTAATTCCAGCTAGCAAGCCTTACCAGGCCCAGCCCACCTTCATCTTTAGGCATACACACCGCATCCCAGGAAACTTTAGCTCCACCTGAACTTAAGTCTTCCATAGAAATTTCCTCAGAGTCGCTTCAACAAGCTTAGTCTTGGTAACACAAAGATGGATGACCAATAAGTTGGAATGGCGAAAAGAACCGATTTTTCCCAATTGGAGTCTACCTGCATAGGATAGGTATCTGGTTGTCCAGCTCTTAGCTCTGCTGATCATTTTCTCCATTAGGCTTCTGCAATCCGCCTTCTTAAGTCTCGTAGATATTAGGGGAACTCCAAGGTATCTAACCGGAAGCTTCCCTTCACGGAATTGCAAGGTGCTCAGTATATTATCTTTCCCTTCCTGTTGTATGCCGCAAGTCAAGATCTGACTCTTCTGAGGATTAGGAACCAGGCCTGAAAGCTCTCTGATGAGGACAAAACATAGAACGTCAGACCATGACCGACTTTGCTGGAAACCCAAGGAATGGAATTACTCTGATTAGGAAGATCAAGAGAAATGAAAGCAAGACGTGGAATGGTACGACAACGCCAATGGAATTGGAGAATGATTCGAACGGCAAGATTAGTACGAATAGAGGGAATCATGAACGAGTGGGCAACCTGTACTTCAGGAAGTGCCGAAAGATTGAAAAGGGAAGGTAACCACAGTGGCTCGGGGAGTGGTGTGCTCTCGTCCCGAGTGTTGCTAGCTTGCAGTTCTTCTATCGTGCGTGGGTCCGAGTCCGTGTAGCTAAGCTTGGGCCTGGCCACGGGAAGCGTTTTGGAAACGTCGTAACTCTTTTGTCAAAAACAAGAAGCATTTTAGGTGACATTTCTTACATACTATAACGAAGAACACCACTTCTTCGCGCAAGTCAGAAGTGTCCCCGGAGTCCGAGTTAGCTGTTCTAGTTCTAGTTCAGGACAGTATGGGACCTGTTGCTTAGGGCTTTGGAAGCGAGCAACCAACCCGGCAGAAGTAGATCGGAAGTTTCCTGTTTGACAAAGGTAGCGTTAGCTAAGTAAGAGTAAGTAAGTAAACAGATCAGGTGTAGCGATAGAGCGGTTTAGTTTACGATTCTATTCAAACAGGCTATTGCGCCTAAGTCAATCCCTGCGTATAGGTCCTGTGGCTGTCTACTGCTTCAAGAACTTGAGCATGGCGAGCTCGACTCCTCAACCTGCTTGAGAGATCGTTCTACGGCTGTGTGAGCTTCCAGCCGTACTTGCATCTCGGGAGAAGTTTCAATAGCACGAAGAGCTATAGCAGGTTGGAACACTGTCTCTAAAGCTTCTTTCATAGGACGGTTATAAAGCCTCCTCCAGGGCTCGGTAAATTCTGACGGCTGTGACTTCAAAGCGATCAAGCTCTTCTAAAGACATGTCCTGTACACTGCGGGCTAGCTTCTCTGCTAAATCAGAGCGAAGTCTACCATAGCCTGGTCTATGTTGGCCGCCTTCCCTAAAGCAGATGCATTCCCGTAAGCCTGGCTGCGAACAAGCTGAGTCCCGGAACCGGGCCCTGAACCCTTAAACCAACCCCTGAACCAGATTGACCATTGTCCCCTTAACTTAAGAAGATTGTCTTTGGCCTTTTCTTTCTCTTATCGGTCAGAGCAGTAATTCGAAGAATGCATTCGTAGTCTTTGTTATCATATATCGACGTGTAGTTGTGGATCCACCAAGTGGACCGTAGCGCGGCAGCAACTGGGCGTTAGCCTTGCTTAACTATACCCAAGCGCTTAAAGAGAATTTCTTTTTCTTTTCGCGCTCGGCGCTGTCAATAAACGTTTTCTCACTATTAACGCAGCTTGACACGAAACCTCTTCAAAGATGGTCTAACCTAAAGCTGACCCCTATAACCAGGGACTCCTT